CCCCAGACGGCGTATTTTTTTAAAACGAGGCCCTCGGTAACGAGACATAAAGACTCCTTTCTTTTTTTTTATTGAATTGAAATTTTGACAGAACCAACCTAAATGAAAACTGAACTAAAAATAAAGGTAAAGGATAAATGAAGTGAAATCTACTGAAGTATTACAAAGAAGAATGAGATGAATTGTATCAATATCCGGATTATTTTGTATATATAGGAAATTAAGGATCTTTTTCACGATTTATTCAGTAGAGAGTTAACTGCCCAATCGAGTTTTTTATTCATTGTTGGAAGTTTCGACGTGATAGGCAATAGGCATAATAGAGGGGTGATTCGACATTTGGAGAAAAAGACAAGAGAAAAGTCAATATTTATTGAGACAGTATCGATCATGGAAAATAATCGAACAAATGGGGAAAGCCGGCTATCGGAGTCGAACCGATGACCATCGCATTACAAATGCGATGCTCTAACCTCTGAGCTAAGCTGGCTGATATATCAGCCATAACAGACATTTTGAATAGAAATTCAGGAAACTGCTGGGATCTTTGCTATTATTAATGCAATTCATATTTAAGTATTTTAATCGAAAAATGGCAGATTTTCGATTTTTCGATTCGAATTCTATATTAGAAATTCTAATGATATACTATTATCGTATCATTAGTCTTAGTATTTAATTTATATCCATTACTTGATATTAGTATCATTAGTATGATGATATGATATTGTCATTAGAAAAATACTATTCTATTAATTTCTATTCATTTTTCTATTATATTATATTCAATATATTAAAATATGAGATATTTTTATGTTTATGAAAAAAAAATATTATATTTATTTGATATAAATGGGATAATAAATAAATTCAATTCAAAAAAAAATCGAAAAAGAAAAAGATATAATATAGAAATCAAATTCTATTATGTTATATAAAAATGTAAAAAAGAGATTCTTATTTTCTTATGATATTCTTATTTTAAGTTTGAGATCTTATTATCTTTTCAAAATCTATTCATTTTTTTATATTTATATATGTACGACATTTGGTTAGTTTTCAAAATCTTTTGAAATCTAATTGAAATAGAAAAAAAAGAACTATTAGTTCTAGGGGATTCTATTAATTATAATTAGTTAGGTTGATGGATCAGTCCTGAGGAAAAGATAAAGATAAGGAAGGATGCAATTCAGATCATAATGAGACATTTCTGTCTTTCCGACAGAAAATAGGAGAAAAACAAGAAAGAATAAATATCGACCGTTCTAGTATTACTAATCGAAGAGGAAAAATATGGGGGGTAAAGACATATATATGTAGGATATATCCATACCATATTGAATTGTGGATCCATCAATAATAGAATCATTGATGATTGGAACAAAAAAAGATCCTCCAATAGAGATGAAAGAGGATCCCAGTATAACCAATGGAAAAAGGTAATTAGGATCTAAATCTAATGAAGTTAATGGTTCCAATAGAAACAGAAAAAATAAAAGGGGGGGGGGTATGGAATTAGAACGAAATTGGGGTATTCAAAAGGGGATATGGCGAAATTGGTAGACGCTACGGACTTGATTTGATTGAGCCTTGGTATGGAAACCTACTAAGTGGTAACTTCCAAATTCAGAGAAACCCTGGAATGAAAAAAAGGGCAATCCTGAGCCAAATCCTTGATTTGAGAAAACAAGGATTCCGAAATCGGGAATCCAAAAAAGAGGATAGGTGCAGAGACTCAATGGAAGCTGTTCTAACGAATGGAGTTAACTGCATTCATTGGTGGAGGAATCCTTCTATCGAAACTCCAGAAAGGATAACCGTATATCCATATACGTACTCCAATATCAAACGATTAATCACGACCCGAACCGAATCTTTATTTCCATATTTCTATTTATTTATCTATTTATATGAATGTGGAATATGAAAATATGAAAAATTTCAGAATTCTTGTGAATCGATTACAAGTTGAAAGAAGAATGGACTATTCAATCATAAAATCATTCACTTCAGAGTCTGATATATCTTTTGAAGAACTGATTAATCGGACGAGAATAAAGATAGAGTCCCATTCTACATGTCAATACCGACAAAAATGAAATTTATAGTAAGAGGAAAATCCGTCGACTTTAGAAATCGTGAGGGTTCAAGTCCCTCTATCCCCAATCAATAATAAAAAAAAAAGAAAAGCCCATTTCGTTCGTTATGTTTTTCATTAATTCTACTCTTTCCTTTTTTTTTCGTTTTTTTACAAAGGGATTCGAGTAGAAATGCTTATCGTTTTTTATAATCATAAATAAGTCTAGTGATGTATATATATAATATACATAATACGTACAAATAACTAATACGTCCAACCAAATAGTAATATATATAATATGGAAGTAAGGTAAGGTTTTGTAATGCATTTTCCATCCCTTTAATTGACAATTGACAGAGACCCCAGTCCTATAGTAGGATGATGTGTCACACCGGGAATGGTCGGGATAGCTCAGCTGGT